CCTGTATATTGCCTTTTTCTATTCGTGTTGGAATAGAAACTTATTAAGCAGACGAGATTTGATGAAAAAAGTTCTTCCGATTCATAACTAATGATTTAAATAAATATAATAAATAAAGAATTCAAAATTCAAATAAAAAAATTAGAATATTCATATTTTTTTATTTGAATTTGTTTGTTTTTTCGATTGTATTCTTTTTTCAACACTAATATTGACAACCGTGTCTCAAACAAATATAATCCGATCGTGAATAAATGGATCGATTGACTCATGTTACATAGGTTTTTTTGACTTCATCAAATGGTGAATTCGTTGGATTTTGTTTGTATCAAACAAGAAGTTTTTTTGATTCAATAGGGAAAAATAGAAATATTAAATAAAATAATGTATAACTAATGTATTAAATAATGTATAACAAATAATGTATAACATAGTAGTAGACAAAGAAGTGGTCTCTCATTTTTTCATTTTTTTCTTTCTATTTTTCCATTTTTATGTACTATTTTATTAGTCTTAGAGAATTCCATTTTTTGTTTTTATTGCGATTGGATATACACATTTTTTTTCTTTGATTAGGGTTGCTAACTCAATGGTAGAGTACTCGGCTTTTAAGTGCGACTCCACTTTTTACACATTTCTATGAACTAATTGGTTCATCCCTACCATCGGTAGGGTTTGTAAGACCACGACTGATCCAGAAAGGAATGAATGGAAAAAACAGCATGTCGTATCAATGGTGAATTCTAAAAATTTTTCATTCGTATTGGACCCGGCCCAAATTTTTGTTTGAATTGTTGGCTCGGAACAAATGAATTCAGTTGGGTTAAATTAATAAAGGGATAGAGCTTAGCTGCTCCAATTATAGGGAAACAAAAAGCAACGAGCTTTCATTTTTTATTGGAATGATTACCACATCTAATTCTACGTTAAAAAAAGATTAGTGCTTGCTGTGGAAAAACTTTTTCCCACGAATGGATTTTGGATTTTTTTTATGAGTCCTAACTATTAGCTATTATCCATTAATTATGTTATGGGGTAGCGATAAATGTGTAGAAGAAAGAGTATATTGATAAAGATATTTTTTTCCAAAATCAAAAGAGCGATTGGTCCAAAAAATAAAGGATTTTTAACTAGCTTGTTGTCCTAGAAGAATTCGATGGAACGAGCGAGGATAGATAGTCCATTGATGGTTTTACTTGTTTTCTAGGTATCTATTCATATTTGTTTTTTATTGGAATTCGAATATATAATAGAATATCCTGTTTTGACTGTATCGCACTATGTATCATTTGATAATCCAATGAATCTCTGATCCTTTGACCAAATAGACTTTCTAAAATGAAGGAATATCAAGTATATTTTGAACGAGATAGATCTCGCCAACAGGACTTCCTATACCCACTTATTTTTCGGGAGTATATTTATGGACTTGCTTATAGTCATGATTTTAATAGATCTATTTTGGTGGAAAATGTAGGTTATGGCAATCAATCTAGTTTACTGATTGTAAAACGTTTAATTAATCGAATGTATCAACAGAATCATTTGATCATTTCTGCTAATGATTCTCACAAAAATCCATTTTTGGGATATAATAAGAATTTTTATTCTCAAAAAATCTCAGAGGTTTTTGCCATCGTCGCGGAAATTCCATTTTTCCGACAATTAAGCTCTTCCTTAGAGGAGGCAGAAATCATAAAATCTTATAAAAATTTGCGATCAATTCATTCCATTTTTCCCTTTTTGGAAGATAAATTGACATATTTAAATTATGTGTCAGATATACGAATACCCTACCCTATCCATCTGGAAATCTTAGTTCAAATCCTTCGATACTGGGTGAAAGATGCCCCTTTTTTTCATTTATTACGGTTGTTTTTTCTTTCTCATTTTTGTAATTGGAATAGTTTTATTACTCCAAAATCGACTTTTTCAAAAAGGAATCCAAGATTCTTCTTGTTCCTCTATAATTTTTATGTATGTGAATATGAATCTATCTTCCTTTTTCTACGTAAAAAATCCTCTCATTTACGATTACAATCTTTTAGCGTTTTTTTTGAACGAATCTTTTTTTATTCAAAAAGAGAACATCTTGTAGAAGTTTTTGCTAAGGATTTTTCGTCTACCTTAACATTCTTCAAGGATCCTCTCATTCATTATGTTAGATATCAAGGAAAATCTATTCTGGCTTCAAAGAATGCGCCTCTTTTGATGAATAAATGGAAACACTATTTTATCCATTTATGGCAATGTTTTTTTGATATTTGGTCTCAGCCAGGAACGATCCATATAAACCAATTATCCGAACATTCATTTCACCTTTTAGGCTATTTTTCAAATGTCAGGCTAAATCGTTCAGTGGTACGCAGTCAAATGCTGCAAAATACATTTCTAATCGAAATTGTTATCAAAAAACTTGATATAATAGTTCCAATTATTCCTCTAATTAGATCATTGGCTAAAGCGAAATTTTGTAATGTCTTAGGGCATCCCATTAGTA